AAAGGTGATTTCACTATATTTCTTACCAGGGACTGGGCCTACCACAAGAATATTTTTTTGATTGGGGCGATAGTTCTGAAAAGACAAATTGCCCATTTTTTCTTTCAGCTCCGGAGAAATACGATCGGGAGGGGCTAATTCAAACCCCTCTGGTAAAATAAGAACAGCCCCCACATTCAAACCCCCCTTTTTACCATTAGCAAGAACTTGTTTCAGTTGCATATCATAAGGAATTCGAACTACTGCTTCAAATACAGTATCAGGAAGTACTGCTTGTGGAACTTCAATCTCCACGGGCTTATTAGCTAAATGACAATTGGCACATACAATACGCCCAGTTGCTTCTCGTGGATTTTCATAACCCTGCTGTGCAAAAATGGGATATGCACTTGAAATGGATGTCCAAGTTATGATATATATCATAAGCGATACGGAAATAGATCGAGTAATCCGTTCCTTTATCCAAGAAAAAGTATTTCTAGTTTGCATGGTCCAATCATTAATCCCCAAATTTCTACAATAAATTGGGTAGGTTGCTAGTATAGTTCCCTATCCACGATTCTGCTATTTACTGGAATAATAAAATAATATAGAAAAAATCCGGTAGAAATACAACCGAAATATGTACGTTTTTCAATGCCTTGTTTATGTACAATTACAAAGTAACAAACGTTCTAATCGGATTAGATTAATATAGTTTATCAGTCATTCATTGAATGATAAATAACTACAAGTGATGGAGATAGACGATTTAAATAACGGAAAATCCAATATTTAAAAATAGTATCGAGAATGACTGGAAAAGTGGAAACAAGACCAGATATGATTTGATCATTATGAACAAACCCAAAATCTTTGTAGACAGAACCAATCATCAGTTCCCAGCCGTGTGGTGAATGGAATCCGATACATAAATCAGTTAATAAAAGAATAGAAAAAGCCTTGACTGTGTCGCTTAAGTTATATAGGAATTCCTGAGTCCAAGAGTTAAGAATTACAAGTTCCTCATTACCCAAAATAGAATAACCGCTTAGAATAACAAAACAGATTATATTTGTCGAGAAGTGCAAAATTGTATGGATACGATCCTCGTTGTGTATCTTGATTAATTGGATCGTTTCCATGTGGATTCCGATATGAAGTTTTTGTAGATGTATCTCCGAGTATTCCTTGATCATTTCCTCCAAGAAGAGGAGTTCCTCTAATTTTATGAAATTTTCTACAATACTCTTTTCTTGAATATCATTCAAGAAAATTTCGGATTTCCCGAGATTCCACCAATTAGTAACCCAAGATTCGATATTTTTATTAAATGAGAGAGAAACCCACCAGGGTAAAAATACTAGAAATACAAGATAGAAAAGAGGAGTGAATGCTTTCTTTTTTGTCATTTTTTCATCTATCTGTGAAGTGAATTGTTAATCAACCCACCCCATTCGTCGACTCTATGCGATCTAATAATTCTTTCACACATGAGTTCTATACAAAGGATCGAGCGTATGAATCCATTTTTTTGTTAGTCTTTGAATCTAGAAAGAATACAGAAATAGACTAAGAAATTAATTTGAATAAAGAAATAATAAAAATATCTTTTTAGATATCTCAATTGGGCAAATTGGATTAAGTAATGAATATTATTCAGATTTTGAGATGAAAGAACTTCCCTTTCTATTTTCTATCAAAATATCCAATATTTCGAAAAAATGGAACTAATTATCCATAGTCAGGAAAAGTAGAATTGACGGAAAGATATTGTGATAATCAAACCAAATGAGTGGTAAAACAAAAGTTGGCTAGTTATCATTATTACGAAATCCAATTTTTGGTCATTAAAGACCATAATAGTATAGAAGGGATCAAAAGAAAACAAGGAAGGATTGATTGACAAATAGATAAAAAAAAGAATTTACAAGTTACAAGATATAATGTATAAATTCCAATTATCAAAATACTTCAATTGGTACACGCAAGAAATAGGCCAATTCGGCAGCTTTTTGTTCAATTTCTCGTGGAGTCAAATTCTCATCAGTACGGGTCAAGGGAATGGCCCCTTGGCCTCTTATGTCCATATAAAGGACACGGCGAGCATAAATACCCTCTTTAACTTCTATTCTAACGGACTGAATATCTTTTATAAGGAATTGGAGGAATATGCGACGATTTTTTCCAGGAAATCCCCAACGAAAAATACATACTATTCCTTCCTTTTTATCGAATCGATCATAACCACTACCTACATTCCAGGAAATTGTGCACCACAAATAGGAACTAATAAAGAGACCCGCAATTCCGTAGAAAGACATCACGATTCCTTGTGGGAAAAAAATGATTTGCTGGGACGGAAAAAAAGATATCAAATTTTTACCAAAATAACTGGAAATTCCAACCAATAAGAATCCTAACGAACCTAAAAAAAGGATAAAGGCCCAGCAGAAATTACTTATTTTTCGAGATCCCCTTATAAATTCTATCCATATATGTTCTGATCGCCAACTCATAC